CAGCTCATCAACTACGAGAAAAATGTGATCGCAATCAAGCACATAACATTGAATCTCGTGCAAGACATTCTTTAGCTAAGTCTATAGCAGCTGATTCAATAGCGGATGGTCTTGTTGAAGGCTTTTTGACTTCTACTGAGAGCAAAGTCCTTACTTACCAGACCGGGCTACTTGAATAGCAGAAAGAAAAAATGTCACGAACCCAACTCCTAGGTCACTAGGAAGAAGAATGGAGGGAAATAGAAGAGGTCCTGTAAAGAAGCTTTCATTCGATGCTTCTGATTCAACTCCCAGACAAACAAGGAAGTATGCGCGAAGATAGGGTTAGTCCCTGCGGCAGGCATTATCCGGGAACGATTATCCAGGAACTTACAGAAGGTTGGCGTGACACGCCTAAATCCACAACGCTTCAGGCGAAGAGATATATCTTTCCGCTTTAGCGGCTTGAACCCTTCGATCAAGAGATACCTTAAATAAAATCAACTAAGTAGCTGACCTCTTAGACGTTCGTGGGTATTCAAATTCATACATAATCTTCTCCGACATGAGATAGAGTGAGAGGGCCTGGCCTATTCCATAGAACAAACTCAGCAAATCTTGATCCGTATTCCACCTCAGATGGTAGAAGGGGCAACTCAGCCTTGTCTTTTTCTTTGGGCTAGGAACCCAGGAGAATGTTCAAAGCGATAAGAGAACAGGTCTTTTCAGAGAAGCTCTTGCCGCTCTTCTGTTAGAGCTCTTTAGTCCCATTCCTAACAACAGGGGACTAGCTACAGGGAACAAGGGAACTAGCTACACAGGCACTAGCAACTGGGAACAAGGGAAACACCAACTCCCAACTTCCCTAGCCCAACCTTCTCAACTTCCCTAGCTTGCCTGGCCCAACCTTCCCTTCCTTTCCTCACATCCCTAACCAACTGACCTAATCCACCTTCCCCTAACCCACCTTCTTCTTTACTAAAGAAAGAACCAGACCCACCTTCCTCTCCATGTTCTTCTACTTCCCTCTCAAATACCGCTTTCTTCATCTACAGTTCTTCCACTACCTCAAAACCACTCCTCTCACCCCATGCTTACCAGATCAAAGGCTGGCATAAACAAACTAAATCCCAAGTATAGTCTCACTATTACTACCACTATTAAAAAAGAACCAAAATCTGTTATTTCTGCCCTTAAGGATCCAGGATGGTGTCAAGCAATGCAGGAAGAACTTGATGCTCTCTCTCGGAACAAGACTTGGATACTTGTTCCACCTCCAGTTAATCAGAATATTCTTGGTTGTAAATGGGTCTTCAAAACCAAATTACATTCTGATGGTACTCTTGATCGCCTAAAGGCTCGCTTGGTTGCTAAAGGGTTTCATCAAGAAGAAGGTATTGACTTTGTTGAGACCTACAGTCCGGTTGTGAGGACAGCCACTATTCGTACTATCTTGAATGTTGCACAACAGTTAGAGGTTGGCCAATCAATCAATTGGATGTTCAAAATGCATTTCTCCATGGGTATCTTCAAGAAAAAGTTTATATGCATCAATCTCCTGGTTTTACGAATCCTATTCATCCATCCCATGTGTGTCTGTTGAAAAAGGCTCTCTACGGATTGAAACAGGCGCCTCGTGCTTGGTTCGACAAGTTTAGCGATTTTCGATTTTCTTCTGGAGTTTGGGTTTGTCTGCAGCTCAGCTGATCCTTCTCTGTTCACGTATCACAACAATTCTGATGTCATGTATCTGCTTCTCTACGTGGATGATATTCTTCTCACGGGCAGTTCCAACACTCTGCTCAATATGTTGATCTTTCAGCTCAGCTCCACCTTCTCAATGAAAGACCTTGGACCAGTCCACTATTTTCTGGGAATTCAGATCAAAACTCATCCTTCGGGTCTGTTTCTATCCCAAACCAAGTATGCTGAACAGATTCTTAACAATGCAGGGATGTTAGATTGCAAACCTATGGTCTACTCCTCTGCCCCTTAAGCTCAATTCCTCTGTTTCCACTGCTAAGTATCCGGATCCTTCAGACTTTCGCAGCATTGTAGGTGCTCTCCAATACTTAACTCTCACTCGACCAGACATAAGTTATGCCGTGAACATTGTCTGTCAGCGAATGCATGAGCCTACACTCGCTGATTTTGATCTCCTGAAGCGTGTCCTTCGCTATGTTAAAGGCACCCCATCTTTCATGGGCTGTATATTCACAAAAACAGCAAGCTCAATGTTCAGGCCTTCTGTGATAGTGACTGGGCAGGATGTACATCCACGAGGAGGTCTACAACTGGATTCTGTACGTTTCTCGGATGCAATATTATCTCCTGGTCCGCAAAACGCCAGCCCACAGTGTCTCGTTCTTCTACGGAAACGGAATATCGAGCCCTTGCACTAACGGCTGCGGAGCTCACTTGGTCATCTGCTTCGAGATCTCGGGATCCCTCAGCAATGAACACTAACTGAAAGCGGCCGAGAATGAGTACCTATCCCTTACGGGAATCGAACCCGTGTCTTCGACATGAAAAGACGATGTCCTAACCACTGGACGAAAGGGACCAAAAGGCCATTCTTCATATACCTCAGCTCCGAGAATAGAAGTGGTTGTGGATTCGAACCACTGACACAAGGATTTACAGTCCTTTGCTCTAACCAGCTGAGCTGAACCACTTTTCCAAAAGTCTCTTCTTTTCTTCATCGAAGAGCGCCCTACCTTACCACTTGACTAGTAAGGGAAAAGCCCTTTACTAATCTAATTAATAGGTAAAACTTCTTCGTCAAGCTTTAGAGCAGCTCTTTCAATTGACGACTAATCTCCCAACATGCTCAAGAACCGAGAGCCGCCCAGGGATTGGACGGCCATAGGGAGCTTACTTATGAAGATAGGCCGGTCAAACAAAAAAAACGCGCAACGGGCTCCCCGCTCCTAGTCACTAAGTAGTGCTCTTCTCATTTCGCCCGCCCGTTTCACTTCCGCGCCGGAGGAAATGGGATTCGAACCCATGATACAATCTTCTTGTATGTCGATTTAGCAAACCAATGCCTTAAGCCACTCAGCCATCCCTCCAAGTTGTTGATCGGAATTTTTTAAAGAGTCAAGTCTTACTTATTTAAGCTGGAATGAAAATCTTCTTCTCTTATGATATTTTATAGAGTTTCGTTTCTTTTATCTATCTCCCCATTCGAACGAGAGAATTGAGTTGATAGCTTCAGTAGTGGTTGCTTGATGGTGTGTAGTGGGATGACCTGGTAGCGATCATATTAGTATGTATATGAGCAGGACTTTCAAGATCTGATATCTTTCAAGAAAGTTGGACCATTTATCACATCAAGGTAACTACGATAGGCAAAAGAAGACTCTTAGGTCGTTGATTCAAATTCTACCTATATTTGCATTCACTTAATGGTCAAACCTACAATGGAATTGACTCTAACATCCGATCCATCCGGCCGGAGGAAAGACTTACTACTACAAGGGCTTGTGCCAACCAACAAGAAGGGGGACGGAGCAAAGACATCTCTTGGCCAGAACCGGACATTGCCCTTTACCATCTCACCACTAGGAGACTGGGACTCGAGGCGTGGTTAAGTATTCCCTTCCGCTCTGGAAGTCAATTTATTTCCTATCTTTCGGTTCCAAATCTTTTTTTCTTATAAAGAGTGTATTGTATGGTCCAGTTGGTGTGGAGAGATGGGTCACTCTTGCGCATCTCGCGCTGTGGTGATTGGTAGAGGAGCCGAGCGTACGCAAGAATCAAGTGCCTCAGGGCTTCCACTAGGCAATCGGACCACTACATCCGAATGAAATAAACTGGTTTCACGCTGCCTGAGGTCAAGTCTTCCCCGCTATTCTAACTCTAAATCCCGGTCGCACCCTTCGCACAACAAATCCACTTTGAGGCGTCGGCTGAACCTTCGATCCTTTAGGAAATGACCAGCAACAGGAGGATGAGATGCCGAGGAATTTTGGTGCTAATCCCACAGGACCAATCCCGTTGTTTGGGCCAGCCGAGAAGACAGACAGCGCACTCAGGACTAGGCCCGTATCCAGAACGAATAGAAGGAGGATAATTGCCATTTTTATGCTAACAGGCTGCTCAACTTTTGGAATGAGAACCAAAAGAGACCGATTAATCTCCGCGTACTGTCTCGGATCACTCATGGGAACGGGAGTGGGTGGTCCCTAGGAACGGCGGAAAGGAAGTACTGGTTCAACCAGATACGAGTGACGGAACCGGGGTTGATCAAAGACATGCGCCGAGTGCCAGGAATGACTATAAGCCGATAGAGTCGTTGTGGCATGCCATGAACCGAGATACAATTTGACTAGTGCCAGGTACAAGAAAGAGTTGATTGCCCGAAAGAGGGCAGCGCAGCGCCTCGCCTCAAAACCTGTGTGGTAGCATTACCCCGGTGCAAGTGTCTCCTCTTTGGTTGCGGGCCTTAGCTGGATCTGAATCAGTGGGCGAAATCGAAGTGTAAATAGGAGTGCTCTACTCCGAATCAGGTGGCCTTGGGAGCTCTTTAGTTAGGTAACACAAGGCTCTTCAAGACCTTGTTTGTGGGTTCCATTCCTAAAAAGATTAGGTCCGTGATGGTAGTGGTGGATCGCTTTTCTAAGTATGCTGTGTTCATAGCAGCGCAACATGCATGCACCGTCCATGATGCTGCGGAGTTGTTCCTTAAGCATGTGGTCAAAATCTTTGGCTTGCCCAGGGATATTGTGAGTGATCGGTCTGGCTCTGAACCTACGTGCCTATGACTTCGTTTCCCAGGAAATCCGTACAGCGGAAGATCCTGAATTTTATACTTTCTACACCAAAAATCTTCTTTTAAACGAGGGTATTCATGCTTGGATGGCGGCTCAAGATCAGCCTCATGAAAACCCTTATATTCCCTGATGAATCTCGTGGTAACGCTCTTTAATGGAACTTTAGCTTTAGCCGGTCGTGACCAAGAAACCACCGGTTTCGCTTTCTCGCATAAGGAGCCTAGCTTAAGCTTCTATTCCCCACTTCCCTATGCTAAAAGACTCACTTCACTAGCTGGCCGAGGAAGTGAACCTGGTGGGGATGTACAAGAAGGTAGCGCGTCAGGTTCAAGTTCGGATCGAGTAACGGTGATTGAAGGGATGAGATCGGAAGCTCCTGATTCAAATAGTTAACTGGGCTGTGGTTGTCGAGTCTGCTTTCCCTCTCTATCAAAGCCCTTGCACCTGCCTTCTCAGTTCCTCGTGCTTAGCGGGACTCCTTTTCTAATTAGAAGGAGACAGATTAGGTCAAGTTGCTCCAGGTATGAAATCAATTCCATGTTGGTCGTAAGAGTGGCAAGCCATGAGGTAGGTCTTATGGAAATAAATAAGCATCTTCCTCAAGCAACTCCTTCATCTGTGGCGGCTGCTCCTCCAAGACAACTGCCCAGCATAACTAAACTCTTATCTTTGACTTGACTCTCTTTTGTTCTATGCCCCTTAGGTAAGAGTCAGATCTGTTTTGTAGCTTGTTTCACCCTTCTTTGTAGCTTGCCGTTTGGTGTGTTCATCCCCGCCCTCCCTGAACGGAGCTGTTGCTAAAGCATAACTAATATCTTAGCTGTTTGGAACGTATAGCTACCCGGTTCTTCCTTTCTTTAGCGGAGGCGTAGGTAACATATCTATCTATGAGTTGCTGAGAACGTCTCCAAAGCATAAGGAGTTGTTCTTCAATTTCAACCAAGAAGCACAGGTTCCCGCAACCCTGACGCCAGAAGAGTTGCAAGACGTGGTCTGGTCGAACAGATTACGACCGCTGACCTTTACAAATCAATTATTTTCCATCTTGAAAGAACAGCCGGAAGGTATGAAGCTCTAGTCCTTCTTTCTAGCCGTAAATCAAGAACTCGAAAGGTTTATTACTTTGTTTAATCGCTTGACTAGCTTCGAAAGAGCAATCTCCTCTTCTAGTCTTACCACAAATCAATGCTTTCAAGAAAGTGCTCAGTTCCTGACAACATGGTTCCCGGTCGCGCATCCCCATGGAGGTGGATATTTCACACATTGGGGTCATCAGCCGTCGAACACAGTCAAGTTAGCAAAGATTCGTACGAAGGAAAAGAAGAAAGATAGATGGTTTCTAATAGGAAGGTAGCAGCTGTCATCATTATGATGATTCAATCCATATGAATCCCTATTTCAGAACTATGTATTAGTTAGACGACGGCAACGGAACAAGAACTCCTTCCTTTACAGGCAAGCGGGGTAGCTGCTGTCTCGTTTAGGAACTTGAGTTAGTCGACTAAGAGGTAGAAAGTGGAAAGAAGCGGCCTAAAGGATTAACGACGACCCCTCTCGGCTTAAAGTAAAGGAAGCGGCTTGTCCCATCCAATGCCCTACTTTTAAGTACTCGGTATGTTCACTCAATCAGAAGAAGCTTTCGGAAGTTCATTGGCCTCTGCGGAGGCCTGTTTTGAAGCTCCGGGGACTTATTAGCCCGTCAGCCTTACTTCTTAGGAAGAAGAGAAATGTGCTTGACTTCTTCATCTTATAAGATGACGGCAACATCCTAGATAAGATCTACGATTCCTGCTTATGAATCATGGCAAACCGGTGGTGAAAACAGTATTACAGAGTAGGTTGGTTAAATTAAAGCGGGTTACTTTGATCTTATCGTCTAGCCGGGCATGAGAGCCCAATAAAAAAGGACCGACGACGATCCGAGAAGGACGAATCAATAAATCGACTTCCTTTAGAGCAGACAGACTACGCGCTAACAGCTTTAGAAACTTTGCTATACTAACAAAGCAAGCATAGCAAAGTCAAAGTTTGAGTTAGACCGGGTATGAGGCAAAGCCAAAGGCAGAAGTGGTTTATCCAGGTCGGTTGAATCCCCGAAATAAGCACCAATTGCTACCGTCCAATCGCTATCATTATCATGGTTGGAGCATAGATAGCAAAGGTATGGTTAGAGGTCAAATACACATATCTACCAGGTAGGTGAAACGAATTCCATACCCATATCGGGTAATGGGCCTCCAATTACTTCAGCCTAAAACGAAGTCTGAGGTCGGGTCAACAATCTAATAGGTTGCCTTCCCCCGTTCGAGAGTCAGAATCCTAGCCAGGTGAAGATCCACTGGATGGCGGGCGGAGTGGCTTTAGAACCGAAAAAGTCAGAAATTCCAGAGACGGTTGACCGAGCGGAGACATCAGAGGAAGGAGCACTAATGGAAGAGGCATCCATTAGCTAGGGACACAAGGGCTCTTCTCTGGTAGCGGAGTCTAAGATCAAGCCAGCTAGAGAGGCAGGAAGAGGAGAGGCATAACTGATTGATTGTTGTTGACTCTTTTTTCCCGGTTCTAAAGCCAATCACAGAGAAATGGGGGCAAAAGAGCAAGAAGTAGCACCTACAATGGACCGGGTTTACCGACTAGTGTCTTTGATTGATCCAGTCCCCCCGACAGTTCAATAGCCGCTTCCGCTTCAGGCCTCGTAACCTGTTCATAATGATCCCGCATAGGCATCTGACTTTCTTAGACAAAA